AATCCTTTGTGTACCTTGGTGTTCCTAACAATCCACCCTTTTTGGTCAAAAGGACCCCCCCGCTCATTAGGGTAATACATGTCTGTTAATAGCTAGTAAAATCCCTAGATAGTTGCTCCTTTTGAACCCGCTTCAAGTCATGATGACTAATCACTCAATCTTGGGGTAAATAGTATAGTATATAATGCTTATGTTTACTTTCACTTAACACTTGTACATAGGAAATGAGACTGAATCTTTTTACTGCAAAGTAAGAAACTGTTTTTTTCACTCATATAACTATCTGGTTTAGTTCATCAACCCGAATGATGAATAAAAAATAAAAAGGTATATTCAACTCATGAAATTTCCTTCCTAGAAAGAAAAGACATAGAGGAAATTTTATGTCTTAACGAATCACACGTAGAGATATTGATAACACACATAGAGTTAATGGTATTTCATAACTAATTGATTGAGCAGCAGCCCGTAAACCACCTAAAAAGGAATATTTATTATTTGATCCATAACCTGACATAAGAAGGCCCACGGGAGCAATACTTGAAATGGCAATCCATAAAAAAACACCAATACTTAAATCGGCTAGAACAAGGCGATATCCAAAAGGAATTACTAAAGAACTTAGTAGAATTGATGTGACTGCTATGGATGGTCCGATACTGAATAAACGAGTATCTCCTCTTGATGGAAGAAGATTCTCTTTGAAAAGTAATTTTGTACCATCTGCTAAAGCTTGAAGAATTCCCAAAGGCCCGGCGTATTCAGGGCCAATACGTTGTTGTATCCCCGCAGATATTTCTCTTTCTAACCAAACAATTACTAGTACACCTATTGTGATTCCTAATACAGGAGTAAAAATAGGGACAAGCATCCATATGATCTCATATACCTCTTTTAAGGATTCCAATCTAAAAAAAGAATTGATAGCTTGTACTTCTGTTGTATCTATTATCATTTTAACGATCAACTTCTCCCATAATGATATCTATGCTACCTAGTATTGTCATAATATCAGCCAATTTCATTCTTTTAACTAATTGAGGAAGGATTTGCAAATTGATAAAACCCGGTGGTCGGATTTTCCATCTCCAAGGAAAAACACCCTTATCTCCTATCAGAAAAATTCCTAATTCTCCCTTTGGGGCTTCGACTCTCACATAAAGTTCTTGTTTTGACAATTCAAAAGTAGGAGAAGGTTTTTTACTGATAAATCGATAGTCAAAATCATTCCACTCGGGATCCCATACTTTATCAAAGCGCCGGATTTCTAAATTCTCATAGGGCCCCCCCGGAATTCCTTCTAAAGCCTGTTGAATAATTTTTATTGATTCTGTCATTTCACCGATTCGTACTAAATAACGAGCTAATGAATCCCCTTCCTTTTGCCATTGAACTCCCCAATCAAATTCATCGTAAGACTCATAATGATCAACCTTTCGAAGATCCCATTGTATTCCGGAAGCTCGTAGCATTGGTCCCGATAAACCCCAATTAATTGCCTCCTCTCCGCCAATAATGCCTACTCCCTCAACTCGCTCTAAAAAAATAGGATTCCGTGTAATAAGCCTTTGATATTCAGTAACTCTTGTTAAAAAATAATCACAAAAATCCAAGCATTTATCTACCCAGCCATAAGGTAAATCAGCAGCGACTCCTCCAATACGAAAATAATTATGCATCATTCGCATACCGGTAGCAGCTTCGAATAGGTCATATATCAATTCTCTTTCTCTAAAAATATAGAAGAAGGGGGTCTGTGCGCCAATATCTGCCATAAAAGGGCCAAGCCATAACAAATGCGAAGCTATACGACTTAACTCTAACATAATGACTCTGATATAGCTGGCCCTTTTAGGCACTTGAATATTGCCTAACTGCTCTGGTGCATTTACAGTTATTGCTTCAGTGAACATAGTAGCTAAATAATCCCAACGTGTTACATACGGTAAATATTGTATAATTGTTCGGTTTTCCGCAATTTTTTCCATTCCTCTATGTAAATAACCCAATATCGGTTCACAGTCAATAACATCTTCACCATCTAGAGTAACAATGAGTCGAAGAACACCGTGCATTGATGGGTGCTGAGGGCCCATATTGACTATCATAAGGTCATTTCGTGTAGCTGGTGCAGTCATAAGTTTTTCCCGATTCATTCTTCCATGAATTGCTGAAAGCGAAAAGAGGTTCATCAAAATTTAAGCGAAAATTCAAAACGACTCTTCAAATTAATGATTTTTTGTTTCTCGAATCTCCAACTGTTCGATTAATTCTTTATAACGTACTCTATTTTTTTTTGACAAATAGGCGAGCAGCCGTTGACGTTTTCCTAGAATTTTACGTAGACCTCTCTGAGATAAATAGTCTTTTTTGTGCAATTCCAAATGTGAAGTAAGTCTCCGTATCCTATTGGTGAAACTCACTACTTGAAATTCAACAGACCCCTTGTTGTCTTCGTTTTCCTCTTTCAAAATAATTGCACTGAATGGATTTTTTATCATAAAAAAGCTCCTTCTACCCTTTAATTTACATATAAAATATTTTATTTGATCAGTAATAATAATATTAGTCATTTTAATGTAGTAATTAGTATACACAAGAATTTTAATTTTAGTTGGACAGGGATAAAAAAGTAGATGGTACGTTTTTACACTTACAACGTCAAATAATTTAGACCGAAAATTCGGAATATTCCATGTATTCGTTTATTTTATAGATTTTATCCAAACAAATTGATACGTCATTGACTTAGTATTAAATAAAAAAGATCTAATATTAGACTGGGACGTAAGACAGGGCATATGTGCATCTGTTTGCTTTTCTATATGGTACAGAATACATAGGAAAAATGTACCATCAACCAATTTTTAATTGTGGATATATTCTTAACAAACTAAAACGGCTTCCATTATTGGTATTAAACCAATATCTATTCATACAAGCTAAGTCTTCTAATCGATAATTAGGCCAAAGAAATAACTTTAATTTAATTAATTCATTTTTATCTCTATCAAGATGCTTTTTTTGATCCAAAAAAGGATTCCTGTTTTTTATGTTCTTTTTGTTACAAAATACTCGATTTTTATCCACACTATTTATATTCTTTGAGTTGAAAGAAATTAGAATTCTCAATTCTCTACGACGTCTAGATGATAAAATCTTTTCAGGAACGATAAAATCATAATGTTTTTTGTCTCTCTTTGGAATTATTATTTGATATCTTGGGATAGATTCATCCAATTTATTTTTATTGATATATCTTTGTTCTCGATATCGTTGAGGAGTTTGGTACTTACTTTTATGAACCAACGATATACTTACGGTTTGATATATAATAAAGTATCCGTCGTTTTTTACAGACAAACGAATGGGATCGATAAAAAATATCCCCTTTTTATTCAATTCTATAGGAGTCAATTTTTTTCGAATCACCATTATATCCAGATTTATTTCTTTCCTTTGAATAGACGATATAGTAGTATCTCTTGGATTTATCAGTCCAAGCAAGTAACAATATATCTTGATATTATTGATCATTCTTTCAGTTAAATTCGGAATTAAACCATCGTCTATTATCCATTGAAAAAGCAAATAGTGTTTCCGTAAGAAAATTATTTCTGGTCTCATCTTATTTCGGATCTTATATTGTTTTTTCATTTTATCTTGGTTTTGTGAATATGATCTAAGGCCTCTTCGGCCCGCGGGTTCTTTTTCTTCTTGATTTCGATTCATTAATTCAGAATATCTTTTTTCATTCGATGGTCTAAAAAAATGGAATTTTTTCTTTTCATTGATGTTTTTCTTTTTATTTAAATTTAAAAGAAGTAATTTGCTTGGTATAATCCATGGTTTTATTTTGTATACATTATAAAGTGGCACAAATTCTGGGAAGAACGGAAGTTTCAGATTTGTCGATATTGAGTTTAGGATTTCTTCATTCATTTCCATCCAATCAAAAAAGAGTTTCTTGTCATTGATTGGATTTATTTCGAAATTTTGATGAATCATCAGATAAAAAATATCGTTTTTATCCATTTTCTCAATTTTTTGGTAATTCTTACTTCCAAGCTTAGTATTTATATTACTGCTATAATCCATTTTGGTCCAGGCCTCAATATCTATTTTTTGTCTTAGAAAAAAATTGAGAATTGTCCAATCAAAATATTTTCTATCTGTATTTTTTTGCATATACATAATATCGACCTTTTCTAGATAATGATTGATAGGAATTTCCTCCAGGCTTTCAAATAAATTTTGTTTATAATTGTTGTAATTAAAAGTAATTTTTTGGTTGTTATTTAATTCTGATGGTGACCCATAAATAATATATGAGGACTTCTTAATTTCAGAATTAATAGATTTATATGATAAAAGATTATATATATAGTATTTTGGAAAATTATATTTTTGGTTTGGTAATGGATATACTTTAAAATCCTTTTGTTTTTTGTGATAAAGTAATCGATCTTTTTCATACGAATTACATTTTGTTAAATCTTTATTTTGGGTAATACCACCTTCATTTATTGTAGTTCGCCATTTTTGTGGTATTAATTCAAACCATCTAATCTGAGATAAATTGTATTGATAATGACCTCTTAACCAGTTTTTCCATTGATTCGTTTCAGAACTTGAAAGTTTTGTATGTCTTAATTCGGAATGAAATATTCCTTGTGTTACAAAATAATTTTTTATTGCAGTCTTAAGAAAAACGGGAGTTACATGATACTCAAAAATAGATCTTAACTTATACAAATTAATAACTTGGGTTTGTGATAATTTGTAAAATACATATGCTTGTGATAAAGAGGATAAGTCAAAAAAAAGATGTGAATTCCTCTTACTATTCTTAATATTGTAAAGTTCACTTTTTAGAGTCGAAATAAAGTTAATTTCTTTTTTGTTTTTTTTATTTTTTATTTCTTGGTTTGTTTTATTATTGTAAATGTATTTATCAAAACAAAAATTTCTTGATTCAAGAACTAGTTGTGTAGGAATTC